AATTAATATATAAGAAAAGCGATATGAATGTTTGTGAAGAATGTGGACATTATTTGAAAATGACTAGTTCAGAGAGAATCGAGCTTTCGATTGATCGGGGTACTTGGAACCCTATGGATGAAGACATGTTCTCTGCGGATCCCATTAAATTTCATTCGCGAGAGGATACTTATAAAAGGCGTATTGCCTCTGCTCAAAAACTGACAGGATTGACTGACGCTGTTCAAACAGGTACAGGTCAACTAAACGGTATTCCGGTAGCCATTGGGGTTATGGATTTTATGTTTCTGGGGGGTAGTATGGGATCCGTAGTAGGCGAAAAAATAACTCGTTTGGTTGAGTATGCTACCAATCAACGTTTACCTCTTATTTTAGTGTGTTCTTCCGGAGGAGCACGAATGCAAGAAGGAAGTTTAAGTTTGATGCAAATGGCTAAAATTTCTGCGGTTTTATGTGATTATCAATCAAGTAAAAAGTTATTCTATATATCAATTCTTACATCTCCTACTACCGGTGGGGTGACAGCTAGTTTTGGTATGTTGGGGGATATTATTATTGCCGAACCCTATGCCTATATTGCATTTGCGGGTAAAAGAGTAATTGAACAAACATTGAAAAAAGCCATGCCTGAAGGTTCACAGGCGGCTGAATCTTTATTACGTAAGGGCTTGTTGGATGCAATTGTACCACGTAATACTTTAAAAGGTGTTCTGAGTGAGTTATTTCAGCTCCATGCTTTTTTTCCTTTGAACAAAAGTTAAATCAAATCGAACAGTTAGCTTATCAGAATTAAACGAAAACCCTGAAAAATGCTTTTTTATTTAGAATCATTTTTTTTATGTTTATTACTCAGTAAACCTCTATCAACAAGATAAAAAGTGAATTTTTGCTTTCGGGAAGTTCAAATTCGACTAGACAAATAAAACAAAGTTCATTTTACTCTATTGCTTGCATATGTATAGATATCTCAAATAGAGATATATACAGATCTATAGAGAGTCTTCCATCTTTTTGCATTTCCCGAAAACTCCCTGTTTTTGGATCAGAGTCTAATAAATTGTGTAGAAATTTGTAATGGAATAAAAATTTTTCTTTATTAATGACTGCAGAGAAATAGAAGACAAAAAGAATCATAGGGATTATGATACATCTATTTTTTTTTGTTTATTTTGAAAGATGAATAAGTCCATTTTTTTAGTTTGGCGCTTCTTGTACCTATTTTTTATTCTATTTCTATTAGGTTCTATTCTATATATTTCTATATAGGTTATATATTTGTATTAGATATATATTATATAAATATACTTAAGTATAATTATATAATATATATAATAGAAATAATAAAAATACAAGATATTCTAATATATCTTTAGAATTCAGAATATAACAATAACAGGTACAAATATTAAATTGAGGTAACCATTTTATGACAACTTTCACCAACTTACCCTCTATTTTTGTGCCTTTAGTAGGCCTAGTCTTTCCGGCACTTGCAATGGCTTCTTTATTTCTTCATATTCAAAAAAATAAGATTTTTTAGATCGGATGAGACCTAATTGTATCACTCCTTTTTTATTTTAAAAACTTCGATTCGATTCGCTAAGACCCATTTGGTAGAATATTGTATAACACATAGATTCCTACAAACATAAATTAAAAAAAGCTTTTATGCATGTGTAAACGTATTATATGGGTAAAGAAATTTGCGCTCTTTTGAAAAAAGTATCATCATCGGGCCGATGTATAAAATTCAAGTCAATATATTTATTTGTATGTATATAGCTATAGGGGATCATATAAAGGAAGGAGATTTTTTTTTAGATATAAAAAATTCTATGAATTACTCCTAAGGTAAAGGTTCACAACAAAAAAGTTGATGAGAGTCACTTTGAAAAAAAAAAGGAAAGTCATATTTTCTCAATTACAAAAAATTGTATAACTGGATCTAATATATATGAGTTGGCGATCAGAATCTATATGGATAGAATTTATAACGGGGTCTCGAAAAACAAGTAATTTCTTCTGGGCCTTTATACTATTTTTAGGTTCATTAGGGTTCTTATTGGTTGGAACTTCCAGTTATCTTGGTAGAAATATTATATCGTTATTTCCGTCTCAGCAAATCCTTTTTTTTCCGCAAGGGATTGTGATGTCTTTCTATGGGATCGCAGGTCTCTTTATTAGTTGCTATTTGTGGTGCACTATTTTGTGGAATGTGGGTAGTGGTTATGATCTTTTCGACCGAAAAGAAGGAATAGTGCGTATTTTTCGTTGGGGATTTCCTGGAAAAAGTCGTCGCATCTTTTTACGATTCCTTATGAAAGATATTCAGTCCATCAGAATAGAAGTTAAAGAGGGTGTTTCTGCTCGGCGTGTACTTTATATGGAAATTCGAGGTCAAGGGGCTATTCCTTTAATTCGTACTGATGAGAATTTTACTACACGAGAAATTGAGCAAAAAGCTGCTGAATTGGCTTACTTCTTGCGTGTACCAATTGAAGTTTTTTGAAATGAATTAATTTTAAAAGACTAAACGCTTTGGCAGTAGGAAGAAAAAACTAAAGAATTTATTTATTTTTTTTCGATTGAACATTCATCTATTCTTTTAGGCTCTTTTTTTTTGATATATTTTATAGAAAAGGAGTTTCTTCGTATATAAATTTGAAAACGTTCTTTTAGTATTAGTATTGATCGAAAAAAGTCGGAATAACATCCTAGAAACAAAATTTTTTAATTGATTCAAATTGGAAGTGTATTCTGAGTCTATTTCTGTATTCTTTATAGATTCAAAGCAAAGACTAAGTATTGAATCAAAAGAAAAAGAGAAAATGGATTCATAGGCTGAATACATTCTATTCGAATTATAATAGAAACTCATGCTCGATAGAAATATTAGATCTATTAGAATCAACAAATGAAGCAGGTTCATTAACAATTCACAGATTCAAAATGGCAAAAAAGAAAGCATTCATTCCTTTTTTTTATTTTACATCCATAGTCTTTTTGCCCTGGTTGATCTCTCTCTGCTGTAATAAAAGTTTGAAAACTTGGATTACTAATTGGTGGAATACTAGACAATGCGAAACCTTTTTGAATGATATTCAAGAAAAAAGTGTTCTAGAAAAATTCATACAATTAGAGGAACTATTCCAGCTGGATGAAATGATAAAGGAATACCCAGAAACCGATTTACAACAATTTCGTCTAGGAATCCACAAAGAAACGATCCAATTCATCAAGATACACAATGAGTATCGTATCCATACAATCTTGCACTTCTCGACAAATCTAATATCTTTCGTTATTCTAAGTGGTTATTCCTTTTGGGGTAAGGAAAAGCTTTTTATTCTGAATTCTTGGGTTCAAGAATTCCTATATAATTTAAGTGATACAATTAAAGCTTTTTCTATTCTTTTATTAACTGATTTATGTATCGGATTCCATTCGCCTCACGGTTGGGAACTAATGATTGGTTATATTTACAAAGATTTTGGGTTTGCTCATTATGAGCAAATTTTATCTGGTCTAGTTTCTACCTTTCCAGTCATTCTTGATACAATTTTTAAATATTGGATCTTCCGTTATTTAAATCGTGTATCTCCATCACTTGTAGTGATTTATCATGCAATAAATGACTAAAAATGATTCACTGATCCAATTCTAATCTTTCTTACCTTATACATCATAACCAAATCAAAGTCGTATTTACTTTACTCTTTTTACCCATGAGGTATTCCTTGTATATTTCAACAAAAAACTTTTATTTTTTCAGTAAACGTAAATAGCAGAATTGTGGCTAGGGAAGTATATTATCAACCTACCTAACTTTATTGTAGAAATTTTCGGGATAAATGATTGGACCATGCAAACTAGAAAAACCTTTTCTTGGATAAGGGAAGAGATTACTCGCTCCATATCTGTCTCACTCATGATATATATAATAACTTGGGCATCCATTTCAAGTGCATATCCAATTTTTGCCCAGCAGAATTATGAAAATCCACGAGAGGCAACTGGGCGTATTGTATGTGCCAATTGCCATTTAGCTAATAAGCCCGTGGATATTGAGGTTCCACAAGCGGTACTTCCTGATACTGTATTTGAAGCAGTTGTTAAAATTCCTTATGATATGCAACTAAAACAAGTTCTAGCTAATGGTAAAAAAGGAGCTTTGAATGTGGGAGCTGTTCTTATTTTACCGGAGGGGTTTGAATTAGCCCCCCCTGATCGTATTTCACCCGAGATGAAAGAAAAGATAGGAAATCTGTCTTTTCAGAATTATCGCCCCAATAATAAAAATATTCTTGTGATAGGTCCTGTTCCTGGTCAAAAATATAGTGAAATAACCTTTCCTATTCTTGCCCCAGACCCTGCTACTAATAAAGATGTTCACTTCTTAAAATATCCTATATACGTAGGCGGAAACAGGGGAAGGGGTCAGATTTATCCTGATGGTAGCAAAAGTAACAATACAGTTTATAATGCTACGGCAGGAGGGATAATAAGCAAAATTTTACGAAAAGAAAAGGGGGGATACGAAATAACCATAGTGGATGCATCGAATGGACGCCAAGTGATTGATATTATTCCTCGAGGCCTAGAACTTCTTGTTTCAGAGGGCGAATCCATTAAACTCGATCAACCATTAACGAGTAATCCTAATGTGGGTGGATTTGGTCAGGGGGATGCGGAAATAGTACTTCAAGATCCATTACGTGTCCAAGGACTTTTGTTCTTCTTAGGATCGGTTGTTTTGGCACAAATCTTTTTGGTTCTTAAAAAGAAACAGTTTGAGAAGGTTCAATTATCCGAAATGAATTTTTAGATCTGTCTATTTAGCTTTATAAAAGTCGTAAAAAAGAACCAAAAAAATTATGAAAAGCCTTTTGCCTCTCTTTAGATTTTCTATCCCTTTTCGACCTGATGTCAGGAATTACTTGTATCATAGTCCTAATCCTAGTATGTATATTGAGAAGAATTCACTTTACCCCTTTTCTTTA